TAGTTTTCTGTATCTGTATCAGATATCCTATAAAATACCATACAATAATGATTTTAGAAGGAAGAGGGATATAATGAAATTCTTGATTGGATCTCATCATAGGATATAATCTATTTTATTTTATTTGATTAATGGATCCAACAACCCATTTTAATGAATTAAAAAGAAAAAAGAGAATGATCTTATTCGAATTCTAAACGTCTCGTAATCTTCAACCAATTATGTGCTTCAATATAATTACCTGGGGTAAGCCCTATAGCCTGTTTCCAATACTCAGCAGCCTGATCGAACCAAGCCTCTGCAATTTCAGAATCACCTCGTAGAATGGCCCGTTCTCCCTGGTCGGAATAGGTAAGTAAATTCCTTTCCTTAGAACCGCACTTGAGAGTTTCCTACCTCATACGGCTCAGCAATTGATTCTTTTGGCATCACATTTTAATCTATACGAAAAGAATTATATTTTTAAGAAAATTATCCCCCTTTTGGGGGGATTAGGCCGAAGAAGTTAATTACATAAGTTTCAAACTCTAATTTTTTTTGATCAAAAATCAGTTTTCTCTTTTTTCCCACCTTCAGAAGAATGAAGCATAGATATCTCCCTATCTCATTACGTTAGATTTTTCTGAAAGGGAACTATCTCGTTTTCATATATGAAATTTATATAGAATCTTTGAAAAAGACTTTCCTTCCATAAATAAGAAAAAAACTTACTATCTTTGGGATCTAACACTACACCGCTGCTCAATACCTTATACCTTAATGGATCGACTTTATTACATAAGTTGATTACCTCCCATATTATGATATGACATAAGTATAAGTAATAAGCAGTATTGTATTGACCCAATAGTTCGTTAATTGATCTTTACGGTGCTTTATCTATCAATTTGATCCTTTATCCATAGAATAAAGTATATAGGCGTACCCATTTCTTCATATTTTGTTTCTTGTGAAGTTTCTTTCCTTGCTACAGCTGAGAAAAATCGTTTCTTTGGACGATGCATATGTAGAAAGCCTTTTTTATAGCATTTACTAGCTAATTTGATCTTTTTTTCCTTCTTTCTATAGTGGAGATAGCCACACGTAATGGCAGATCACGGCCATATTATTAAAAGCTTGCGGTAAGAATGGATTTCGTTCTATTGCCTGGAAATAATATTCCAAAGCCTTTGTATGCTCTCCGTTGCTTGTGTGTATAAGGCCTATGTTATAGAGTATATAACTTCGATCATAGGGATCAATTTCTGATCGTGTAGCTTCATAATAATTCTGCAAAGCTTCCGCATAATTTCCTTCCGATTGAGCTGACATCCGTTACGGTCGTTCATTTTATGCAAAGAATCTCCGTTCCAGAACTGTACGTGAAATTTTCATTTCATACGGCTCCTCCCTTCAGTGCATAGTACTAAGTAATCCATGCAATCCAAAATTTACTAGTCTCATTATGAACTAAGAGGGGCTAGTATTTTTACAAGAAATTTCTAGCCAACCTCCCTGCCAGAGGTTTTTTCCTTTCTTAACACTAATCTATTTCTATATAGAAATAGTAACTCCAACAATTTCTTTGTACTCAACGCCCCCTATTTTCAGGAATTAGTCACTTTAACGGTCTTTGATGGTTATATGGATATCCAAAGTACAAACGAGATGGATGTTTGTTGTCCTAACCATTCTTCTTAGTCCCGATACCAATACGGAAAAGGAAAATTTAAAACAAAGTTTTCATGTTGTTGATTCCTAGGTGTAGTGCTTCTTTCCCTATGCCGCCTATGGGTACTAGTGAAGTAGGATTGACCTGCAATACATAACCTATAGGTGTACCCTTTCGCTCAATACTAAAATCGACAATTGAAGCATCTGAGGTTGAATCTCTCGAGAATACACAAGAGAAGGAATTATTCTATATCCAAACTTCACCTTCATCAAGCGTAGGTTTATTTCAATAATTTGTTTCTTTACATCTCGAACCACGCCCCCTTTTCATAAGACTGAGGGCTAAAAAAGCAAGAAAAAAGAATCAAATCGCACCATCTCTGTAATAAGTAAATGCCTTTTTTTCTCCTGAAGTTGTCGGAATTATTCGTAATAAGATATTGGCTACAATTGAAGAGGTCTTATCAATAAAATTTCTATTTATCTGAGATCTAGGCATAATTAATTAGCAATCCATTCTATAATTCTTTTCATTACCCCGAAGGGTAATGATCCCACAAACACAGGAATTGTACAGTACGAAATAACATAAAAACAACCAGACTAATTCGAAAAAAAAAAGATGGGGATCCTACACTCAAACTATTCTTTTTGGCAAATTATTCTTTTTGGTAAGGAGAGATATGAAATATTTGAATCAGATTGGATTTCATTCGAATTGCAATAATATAATATGAATGACTCGCTATTCACTCGGTTTCTGGTCAATAATAACATTATATTATGCAGGAGAGATGGCCGAGTGGTTCAAGGCGTAGCATTGGAACTGCTATGTAGGCTTTTGTTTACCGAGGGTTCGAATCCCTCTCTTTCCGTTTCTGTTAATTGACCAACATTATCCATCACAACAATATATCAAATAACAATCGATACCCTTATTGCAACCCAAGACTCTCATTTGATAGAGATTCCCTATTCCTAATTACATTACTTTGATTTGATACGTAAAATGCAACTATCGGAAAGAAAAGAACGAAAAGGAAAATCCTACTGTTGATCCATTTGTAATACGTAAATGGGAAAATGCGGATTAAAGCCCTTAGATCTATTTATTTTACTTCAGTGAAAAGGGAGTAAAATTGTCTGAATCTTTCCTTCTTAATTTTCGTTAGGTTCAAGTCTGACGGGAATAATATTCTACGACTAACAACTCATTTATTTTCAAACCAATCAATTTACTATCTATTATTTGATTTACTAATCCTTTATATTGGAATGAGTCAATAGTCAAATGTTTTGGCAATTCCTCATGAGGGGACGATTCAATAGAATTTTGAATCAGAACTTTCGATCTTTGTTTATCTTTGGTAGTAATAATATCTCTGGGTTTGCAACGATAACTTGGTATATCCACTATACGACCATTAACTAAAATATGTCTATGGTTAACTAATTGCCTGGCTGCAGGAATGGTCGAAGCCATACCCAATCGAAAAAGTATGTTATCCAAACGCATCTCAAGTAGTTGTAATAAAACCTGATCTGTTGACCCTTTGGCTTTTCCAGCAATATGTACATATCTAAGTAATTGTTGTTCTGTCAGACCATAATGAAAACGCAATTTCTGTTTTTCTTCTAGACGAATACGATATTGGGATTTTTTCCCAAAACGCGATTGGTTTTTAAAATCACTTCCGGATCTAGGCCTTTTACTAGTTAGTCCCGGTAAAGCCCCCAGACGGCGTATTTTTTTGAAACGAGGTCCTCGGTAACGAGACATAAAATAAAGACTCCTTTACTTTTTTTCTTATTTTATTGACATTTCAATATTACAGAATAAGTCTAAATTAAGACTGAACTAAAGGATAAACAAAGTAAAGCTAAATCTATTGAAGTACTACAAACATTGAAGTACTACAAACAAAGTAGAATGAAATAAATTGTATCAATATTCGGATTTTTTGTATATGGAAAATGTATATATAAGAAATTTAGACTCTGTCTTCTGATTTGTTTTATAGAAATCTAATTCCTCCAATTCATTTTGTATTTGTAGTTACAAGTTATCACGAGATAATAGATCGGATTGGCGACCAACATTTGGAGAAAAGGAGAGGGTAGATTATCAATCATGGAAAAAATAGATAGAGAAAAAAGCCGGCTATCGGAGTCGAACCGATGACCATCGCATTACAAATGCGATGCTCTAACCTCTGAGCTAAGCGGGCTCATATAACAGAATATAATGTATAGAAATACACTAAACTACCTGAGCTTAGTTAGCTATTAACTAGTAAGAATTCAATTTCTTACTAAAATTTATTAAATTAACTTTAATTAGCACTATAATACAATTACTATAACTAGATATAATACGTTAATATATAGTTCAGTATTCTTAATTTAATTGTTAATTTAACGATGATATGGTTCTATAGTTAGTAGAAAAGTAATAAATCATATAACCAATTTTCAAATATATGACTAATTAGAATTGGGATTATACCATCGTCGATATTCCATTTTTTTTTTATTATTAAAAAAATTTAAATATTAATATTTAATATATAAAATATAATGATTTAAAATTGTGACTAAAAAAAATCTAATTATTTCTTTTTTGGAGTTATAACAAACTATATTAACTATCCGATCGGCCCTCAGAAAAGGAAAGGATAAGATAAGAATAAAGATACAATCCAAATTCTATTCTTCTGATTTCATTTAGAAACGTAGGGGATAAGAAAGAATGAATATCGACCGTTCCAGTATTGCCAATCATGACAGAAAAATGAAAGAGAGGGGAAACATATATATGTGAGATATATATATCCATATTGAATTGTAGATACATCAATGATAGAATCATTTCTGATTGAAAGAAATCTAGTTTATCTAATAAATATGAAAATAATAGAAGATGGCGAAAAAAATAGGAGTATACACTTTTTTTCGATATAAGAATCATTATCTAATGAATTCAACGGTTCAAATATAAATCAAAGAAGTAGATAGAATTATAACCGGATCCTGGTCTCAAGGGGGGATATGGCGAAATTGGTAGACGCTACGGACTTGATTGAATTGAGCCTTGGTATGGAAACCTGCTAAGTGATAACTTCCAAATTCAGAGAAACCCTGGAATTTGAAATGGGCAATCCTGAGCCAAATCTTTATTTGTTTTGTTTTTTATAAACCAAAGGGTTTATAAAAAAACAAAACAAACTAGAATCAAAAATCAAAAAGGATAGGTGCAGAGACTCAATGGAAGCTGTTCTAACGAATGGAATTGACTACGTTATGTTGGTAGTTGGAAAACCTACATTGAAATTATGAAAGGGGGAGTT